ATAAAGGTCAGAATTAATACAGATCAAACTAACGATATTAAGCATAACAGGCATTTTGTTCTTGGAGATAATTCCATTTTGATTGAGTTTTTGATATAAGGAAAAAGGAAGAAAGTAAGTAAGGTAGACAGAAAATCCTTCTTTTTCTTTGAACCCACCCAATCAAAAATCCTCCAATTCTCAAAGGAGAATAGAAGAAATCATACTTTCATACAATATGTTAATTGAATTCTATGTAATGATCAATAAATTCAGTTCAATTCTAGATCTATATGTATCAAAATCCTAGTACCAATCTATTCTATAGATAGATATTTGGACTGGAGTTGACAAACAACCAATAACAATACTATTATTTTTTCGTGTAGATTAGAAATTGAAATGGGGCGTGGCCAAGCGGTAAGGCAACGGGTTTTGGTCCCGATATTCGAAGGTTCGAATCCTTCCGTCCCAGCGCCTATCCATTTTTTTATGCTCCATTATTCTGATAGAAAGAAGTAGGGGAGTGGGTAGGAGTTAATCCATATTAATTTAAATATATGTGTCTGTTCGAATCTCATTAACAAATGATCAAGTTCCATAACATATTTCTATATGATATGGAGCCAATGTTTTTTCTTTGAATCTCATTTTATTTAGGTATTTCGTGTTTGGCTCTAATGAAAAATTGGAAATCTATGTAACGATAGAGGCAGGGGCGATTTATCCTATCCCTTTTATTTACTTTATGACAAGAGTCGATTAGTAAAATATTACTCAACCCCATGTTAAAGTTAAATAAAATACATAGCATATAATCATATAAAATGAGGAAATGTTTAGCTTATATGGTATGTATCGTTCGACAATAATTTTTGGGTTTTTATGAAAAAGATTTGTGATCCTTTAAATTATTTAAAAAGGAAATCATTTAATCTATCCTATTGAGTCACTTGAAGATGCAGGTTCAAAAAATGAGTCGTTTATATATTTCTATTTCTTTCTATTATCTATAGATTCTTTATGTATGTTAAAGATGCTGGCTTGCTAAGACTTTTTCAGAAAAAATCGTTCTATATATCTCTATATATCATATAGAGAAGAAGAAGTCTAGATTACGATGTCTATGGACAGCTGAACCAATGACTATTCACGATTCCATAATTGAATCAATTCCATACCGGTTCCAAATTAGAGGAATATTATGGTAAAACTTCGTTTGAAACGATGTGGTAGAAAGCAACGTGCGACTTGAAGGACACGATCCGTTGTGGATTTTTACATCCACCATTTTCTATTTATCTAGGAATGAAGGTGCTCTTGGCTCGACATTGTTTGTTCTGTTCCACTCGAACCCTTCGTTTTTTGTTGGGTTGAAAATAGTCTACGATGGAGCTCGAGTAGAAAGGATTAATTCATTTCTCGGGGGCAAGGATCTAGGGTTAATGCCAATTAAGCAATTGGAACAACTTCGTAAATGTATCTTTCATATATAGAAATCGAAAGGATCCAATTCGAGCAAGTTTCCAATTCAAAAGCAAAACTTGTTGGAATTGATCAAACTTTTTTCGATTCAAAGTGTATCATGCGGGAATCAACCGTCCATAGGATTCTTTGCTAGAAAGAAATCAAAAAGGGTATGTTGCTGCCATTTTGAAAGGATTAAGAAGTACCGAAGTAATGTCTAAACCCACTGATTTAAAATAAGGATAAAGGATCTAAGAACAAGGAAACACCATTTTAATTGTCTCGATAGTCTCAATAACTGGATCAGACTAAAGAATCCAAATAGAATTTAAACGAGACAAACAAAAGGGAGTAAAGACCACTCAATAAATGAAATTGACTAAAGATTTTCCCTTTGAGCTATTTGAGAGTTATCCAACTTGAGTTATGAGTACGAATGGTTTCTTTTTCATTTTCAGTAAGACAAAAAAAAGACTGAAATCATAGTCTAATTGATGGCCCATTTGTCATTTAATTTCTTAGAATTGCATACATAGACAAACCTTTGAATCAAATCATTTTTTCTCGAGCCGTACGAGGAGAAAACTTCCTATACGGTTCTAGGGGGGGTATTGTTCATCTATATCTATCCCAATGAGCCGTCTATCAAATCGTTGCAACTGATGTTCGATCCCGAAGAGAAGGAAAAGATCTTAGAAAAGTAGGCTTTTATGATCCAATAAAGAATCAAACTTATTTAAATGTTCCTGTTATTCTATATTTCCTTGAAAAAGGTGCTCAACCCACAGGAACTGTTCAGAATCTTTTAAAGAAAGCGGAAGTTTTTAAGGAGCTTCCGTCTAATCAAATGAAATTCAATTAAAGAAAAAAGAAATACCTAAGGGGGGGTAGCGACTTGTATATAACTTTGGATAATTTTTTTTTTTCTACTTGTTTTTTTGATTCCCCCCCCCCCTTTTTTCTGCTGTATTCGTATCTATTTATCATTGTTTACGTCGAATCCGATGGTCTAGAACGACAAAACCTTAGTTTATGGATCTTATAAATATCAAAT